CTTTGGCTGCTTTCAGGACGGCTTACCGCACAGATGCTCTCGAAGCTGATCTGGTAGTCGCTAGCAGAGGAAGGCCCTAGTGCTCCATGGTTAGTGCCTCTCAGGGGTCCAAATGGCTTGGACTTGAGATTCTAAGGGCCGATTGATCAAGGCCCAGTACAAGCTCTCAATCCAGTCAAGAAGTCTTGGCTCTTTCGCCTGAAATGGCACACGAGGGAAAGCCAGTGATTGGGAGGTTTTCTTTTTCAGTTCTTGCATGCTTGGCATTGTGTCCAAACTTACTACCTGTGTATAAAAAAGTCAGTTCATTGATACATTGCTGGTACCAAGGTTTATGTTCACTACAAAGAGATGTAGTAGAGCATTGCCCGGGGGACGGTTTCAGAAGTCGGACCTCTTTCACAAGTAAAAGTTGGGGCTGTGGTAGAGAGGAATAAGCGACTAACCCGTCCCGTAGTGCAAATTCTAAACCAACTGTTCCTATGTCCGTTTGGATGGAATTCAAATAGAAAGCAAAAAAGAGTACCTCTATCGTACTCCGGATTGGTACTTCCACGTCCTATCCCGCTTTGCAGACAAGGATCAAATATCCGCCCTGTTGGAACCTTTCCTTCCTCCTCCGTAGTAGAATCCGAGACTAGAGAATCATAAGTAATAAGGTCAAATGCGTATAGCAGAGCAGCTACCCGGAAACAAGATCTTGATCGGCGCTCGGGAGACCTGGGGTTAGTCAATAGAGAATGGGGCCTGAGTTCGGAGTCATTCCATTCAAGAAAGGACTGGACTGGGGGAACATGTTATTGAGCCCTATGTTCCAATTCCATCCTTACTAAAGTGACTGAGAGAACGACATCTTCTTCAACATGAACTCTTCCTTTCATCATTATATAAAGAATTTCTTTAGTGGTGTCGGGGACAGGTTGACCTATGGCTCTACACTTCACTTATAGCAGAAGCGTAAACCTTTGCTGAAAGATATGGGTTCGTGTTCAAAAAGCACATTCATTGGCGCATCTAACAGACGTGGCAACCTCATTTCTAAGCTGGCTAAATAGCCCCCCTCCCGACCGAAAGAAGACTTTTGAGATCTAAAAATCACCCCTTTTGTTTTCATATTTCCCGGGACTATCAGACTAAAGAGATCTCTTCCTAAACCCTCGTATGCTAGGATGATTGGCAAGACTTTCAAACCTTTCCCAATCGAAATCAAAGAATTCAAAAATGTCTTTTTATTGCCCCATCTTTCTACATTCAATCCTCTTTTTACAACCAGAAATGATAGAACCACGCGGGGACTGATTGAACGACCAGAGCATCAAGAATTGCTTTTTGGCAGTAGGGACCCCAGACCCCATATAGACATGGGCCTTGAAAAGAGGCTGGATGTACTGAATCCAAGATTAAGCCGCTAGGGCTTCTTTTATCACTTTCTTCTTTTGTTTTTCCAAGACACCAGGGATTTTCCGATATTTCTTTGGAAGTCGAACCAGGCATTCACCAATGAGATTTGTTTATTCGGCGGAAGCCGTTGGTAAGAAGCAACTATTCTATCCTGTGAAGATAATGCTCCTAATGAAGGACCACTCCTGAATGCTAGTTCGAACTAAGCTCAGTTGGAGGAAAGGGGGAATTCCACTCTACCAGTAGAAAGAACCCCGACACCTGTGTTCGCAATACCGAAATAGTCATTTACGGATCCGGATTGAGTTCTAACAGCTGCGCTTACGCCTTTTTTTCACACTGGGCCCTTAATATCTTTCTTGATAGGAGATCTTCTCCACCCGGATGAATGGACTCTTCGGTCCTATTCTAGCTCCAAGAGAGTTTGGAAGAGAAAGACAAAGATCAGCTTTAAGTCGGGCTATTGAATCCTTTTTCTTCTGTGGTGAGGTTGACCGGTTCGCTTTCCCTTCTGACTATGCTTTCCGGGGCTTTTCATAGCTTTACCAAGAAAGAAGATGTGACCAAGAAGGAGTTGAAAGAATGGCTCCTGCTGAATCAGCCGAGAGTTCAAATTCCTCCCCCAGGAAGATGGGCATAATCCTATGAATTTCATTTTAAGGCGAGCTCTTGCCTATCGACTACGCTTGCCGGGCCCCTACCTTCTATTCTAGTTGCCCCTACTCTAGTTAGTGACTTCGCTACACTTGTTTATAGTTGGAAATTCCAACTCGAAGGCCCTAGTACTACTGACTTTGCACCAGAAACAATTGAAGCCTTTTTTCGGCATCCCTTCTCAGACGTCTTATTCCTTGCCTTAGTAATGTGCAATCAGCTACTTGGCACCTTCCCTTATTCTCCTTCCTTTCCTTTTAGATCTGAGGTAGTACTAATTAATGCTTGAATTGCTCCTATTAGAAATAGGGCTACTCTTGGGTACGAAAGAAGGATATTCCGAGCCTGGGCACATCCCTTTGATAGCTTTGTTTAGCCTCCTTTACTATGTCAATCCCTCCGTATTGGTTATGGCTGAAGCCGATCCTCTCCTTGGTACTTCACC